AATGAAGTGCCTGATTTCAAAAGGGTTATTTTGATAGAATAAATTATGTAAATTTTTACCTTCATTATATTTAACAGAGTTAAACTATTCCTTTAGAAATCAAAATTCTATGTACATCATATACTAAAATATAAAAAGATAAGCTAATTAAGCTACTGGGTTCATACCCCACTTATAAAGGTCCAATCCTTTTCTTTTTAATCATTAAATATTATAACCTACTTTTTAGATTTACCTTAATTATCAGAACTCTTATCTCGATTTCATCAAATTCATGAATAGGAATATGATTAGGCTTAGAAATTAATCTTCTATCTATTATCCCCCTAATAAATAGAAGAAAAAACCCCCTTTCATCAGAAGCCTCAATTAAATATTTCATTACTCAAGCTTTAGCCTCAATCATTTTATTATTTTCAGTCATTTTAATATCCCAAAATTTAAATGAATTAATAATTTTAATTTATAATTCTTCATTATTAACTAAACTTGGAAGAGCCCCCTTCCATTTTTGATTCCCTGAAGTTTTAGAAGGTTTAAGGTGATTAAATTGTACTATTATACTAACTTGACAAAAAATTACCCCAATAATTATAATTACTTACAATTTTAGAAGTAATTATTTCTTTTTTTGCATTATTGTAATAAATATGCTTATTAGAGGATTTATAGGAATAAACCAAGTTAGCTTACGAAAAATTATAGCTTATTCATCAATTAATCATATTGGATGAATATTAAGATCAATGTATTTTATGGAAACAATCTGATTCCTTTATTTTAGAATTTACACAATTTTAACCCTTTTAATTGTTTGAATTTTTAACAAAATAGGATTTTTATATTTAAGGCAACTAACTTCATTCTCAAAAAATAAATTCTCAAACAAATTATTTTTATCTATAAATTTCCTCTCATTAGGAGGATTACCCCCTTTTATTGGATTTTTACCTAAATGAATAACAATTCAATCCTTGATTATCAACAAATTGTATATATTAACCTTTATCATGGTAATTTCTACCTTAATTACATTATTCTTTTATATTCGATTAATCATAAATTTCATAACAATCAATTTAACTACTTTAAAATTTCATATTAATCAAATCCAAAATACTAATTTTTCATTCAATTTTATTTTCTTAATAGGAATTTCTTTTTTAACTTTATCAATTAACCTTTTTTAAGAAGGATTTAAGTTAAATTAAACTTGTTGCCTTCAAAGCTCCCTATAGAGAAAAATCTTTAAGCCTTAAGACAGTCGTCTACCTTCAAATTTGCAATTTAAAATCATCGTTGAATATAAGGCTGGTAAAAGAATTAAAATTCGTGAATAAATTTACAGTTTATTGCCTACAACTCGGCCATTTCACCTACCGAATAAATGGCTATATTCAACAAATCATAAGGATATTGGAACTCTTTATTTCATTTTTGGCGCTTGAGCAGGAATAGTAGGTATATCTTTAAGAATACTAATTCGAGTAGAGTTAAGAACCCCCGGAACTCTGCTTGGTGATGACCAGATATATAATGTTATTGTAACAGCTCATGCATTTATCATAATTTTCTTTATAGTTATACCAATTGTTATTGGTGGATTCGGAAATTGACTTGTACCCTTAATATTAGGAGCCCCTGATATAGCATTCCCCCGAATAAATAACATAAGATTTTGATTACTCCCCCCTTCATTATCTTTACTTTTAATTAGAAGAATAGTTGAAAGAGGAGCAGGAACAGGCTGAACAGTTTATCCTCCACTATCTTCAAATATTGCCCATAGAGGATCTTCTGTAGATTTAGCAATTTTTAGACTACATTTAGCAGGCGTATCCTCAATTTTAGGTGCTGTAAATTTTATTACTACAGTAATTAATATACGATCCCCAGGAATAACATTCGATCGAATACCTTTATTTGTATGATCTGTAGTAATTACTGCTTTATTACTTCTCTTATCACTTCCAGTTTTAGCAGGTGCTATTACCATACTACTTACAGATCGAAATTTAAATACTTCATTTTTTGATCCTGCAGGTGGTGGTGACCCAATTTTATATCAACACTTATTCTGATTCTTTGGGCATCCGGAAGTTTATATTTTAATTTTACCAGGATTTGGAATAATTTCACATATTATTAGACAAGAAAGAGGAAAAAAGGAAACTTTTGGAACTCTGGGAATAATTTATGCGATACTAGCAATTGGATTATTAGGATTTGTAGTTTGAGCTCATCATATATTTACAGTTGGTATAGATGTTGATACTCGAGCTTATTTTACTTCAGCTACAATAATTATTGCAGTACCAACAGGAATTAAAATTTTTAGCTGACTTGCAACTTTACATGGAACTCAAATTAATTATTCTCCCTCAATATTATGAGCTTTAGGGTTTGTATTTTTATTTACAGTAGGCGGATTAACAGGAGTAGTTTTAGCCAACTCTTCCTTAGATATTATTTTACATGATACTTACTATGTAGTAGCACATTTTCATTATGTTCTTTCAATAGGAGCAGTATTTGCAATTTTAGGAGGTTTAACTCAATGATTCCCATTATTTACAGGATTAACCCTTAATGAAAAATTTTTAAAAATTCAGTTCTTTACTATATTTATTGGAGTAAATTTAACTTTTTTCCCACAACATTTTCTTGGATTAGCTGGGATACCTCGACGATATTCAGATTATCCTGATGCTTTTATACCTTGAAATATAGTATCTTCAATCGGATCTTTTATTTCAATAATTAGAATTTTTTTCTTATTTTTTATTATTTGAGAAGGATTTGTTTCTATACGAAAAAGAATTTCTTATATAAATTTCTCATCCTCAATTGAATGATTACAAAATCTACCTCCAGCAGAACACAGATATTCAGAACTTCCAATGCTAACTAATTTCTAATATGGCAGATTAGTGCAATGGACTTAAGTCCCATATATAAAGTTTATACTTTTTTTAGAAAAAATGATAACGTGAAAAACTTTAATAACACCAGATAGAGCCTCTCCTTTAATAGAACAATTAACCTTTTTACATGATCATGCCCTAATAATTTTATTAATAATTACTATATTAGTAGGATACTTAATAGCAAGACTTTTTTTTAACAAATTTAACTATCGATATTTACTAGAAGGTCAAACAATTGAATTAATTTGAACAATTTTACCTGCTGTAATTTTAATTTTTATTGCCCTTCCTTCTTTACGATTATTATATTTACTTGACGAAGTTAATAATCCTTTAGTAACAATTAAAACTATCGGCCACCAATGATATTGATCATATGAATATACAGATTTTTCAAATATTGAATTTGATTCTTATATAATCCCTTCTAATGAATTAGAAGATTACCATTTTCGTCTATTAGATGTAGATAACCGTATTGCTGTACCATATAATTCTCAAATTCGAATAATTGTAACAGCCGCTGATGTTCTTCATTCATGAACAATTCCATCATTAGGTGTTAAAATTGATGCTACCCCAGGACGCCTAAATCAAATTAGATTCTTACTAAATCGAACAGGCATTTTCTTTGGCCAATGCTCTGAAATTTGTGGAGCAAATCATAGATTTATACCTATTGTTATAGAAAGAATCTCTCCTGAATATTTTATTGAATGAATTTCTTATATAAGAGAAATCTCATTAGATGGCTGAAAGTAAGTAATGGTCTCTTAAACCAATTTATAGTAGTTTAACGCCTACTTTTAATGAAAAATTTAGTTAAGTTATAACATTAGTTTGTCATACTAAAATCATTAAATTATTAATAATTTTTAATTCCTCAAATAGCACCAATAAATTGATTGACCTTATTTATTTTTTTTATATTTATTTTTATTATTTTTAATAGAATAACATATTTTATTTATTCACATAATCCTATAAAGACTAATTTCAACTTAAAGTCTTCTAAAATTAATTGAAAATGATAACAAATTTATTTAGATCTTTTGACCCATCAACAAATTTTAATTTAAGATTAAACTGGGTAAGAACAATTCTAGGATTATTTATTTTACCTAGAATATTTTGATTAATCCCATCCCGATGAAATTTCCTATGAACTAAAATTATTATAACTCTTCATAATGAATTTAAAATTCTTTTAAAAAATAATTTTCATGGAAGAACCTTAATTTTTATTGCTTTATTATCATTTATTTTATTTAATAATTTTTTAGGACTATTCCCCTATATTTTTACAAGATCAAGACATATATCAATAACAGTTGCCCTTGCTTTACCTTTATGACTTAGATTTATAATTTTTGGTTGAATTAATAATACTACTCATATATTAGCCCATTTAGTACCACAAGGAACTCCCCCAGTTCTTATACCTTTTATGGTATGTATTGAAACTATTAGAAATATTATTCGACCTTTAACTTTAGCTGTTCGACTTTCTGCTAATATAATTGCTGGACATTTACTTTTAACTTTACTGGGAAATACCGGACCATTTATAAATCTTATAACTATTAATATTTTAATTTCAATTCAACTATTATTACTAATTCTTGAATCTGCAGTATCAATTATCCAATCTTATGTATTTGCTATTTTAAGAACACTTTACTCTAGAGAAGTAAACTAATGCATATACACAAAAATCACCCCTTTCATTTAGTAGACGTAAGACCATGACCTTTATTAGGAGCTTTTAGAGCTATAAATATAATAATTGGATTAATTAAATGATTCCATTTATATGAAATTAATTTATTTTTATTAGGATTTATATCTACTTCTTTAGTTTTATATCAATGATGACGAGATGTAACTCGAGAAGGCACTTTCCAAGGATTACATACATTTAGAGTTGTATTAGGATTACGATGAGGAATAATTTTATTTATTACCTCAGAAGTATTCTTCTTTATTTCATTTTTTTGAGGATTTTTTCACTCTAGACTTAGACCTTCTGTAGAATTAGGTATAATATGACCTCCTATAGGAATTGAAACATTTGATCCTCTTCAAATTCCTTTATTAAATACATTAATTTTAATTTCATCAGGTTTAACAGTTACATGAGCTCATCATAGATTAATAGAAAATAACTTCAAGGAAACTACTCAAGGATTAATACTTACAGTATTATTAGGAATTTACTTCTCAATTCTACAAGCATATGAATATATTGAAGCCCCATTTTCTATTGCTGACTCTATTTACGGATCATCTTTTTTTATAGCAACTGGATTTCATGGTATCCATGTAATTATTGGTACTTCATTTCTATTAGTATGTTTAATTCGTCATATTAATAACCATTTTTCTAATATTCATCATTTTGGATTTGAGGCTGCTGCCTGATACTGGCATTTTGTTGATGTAGTTTGATTATTTTTATATATCTCGATATACTGATGAGGTAGATATTTATATAGTATAAAAATTATTTTTGACTTCCAATCAAAAGATCTAAAAATATTAGTGTAAATAATTTTAATCATTTTATCTTTAAGCCTTATTACTATCACAATTTCTATTATTATAATATTTTTAGCAAGAATTATCTCTTTTAAAACTTTTATAGATCGAGAAAAAAGCAGTCCTTTTGAATGTGGATTTGATCCTAAAAATTCTGCCCGATTACCATTTTCATTACAATTTTTTTTAATTGCAGTAATTTTCTTAATCTTTGACGTAGAAATTACTCTCCTAATTCCTTTAATTATAGTTATAAAAATTTCTAATTTAATTAATTTTATTTTTATTAGATTTTTCTTTATTTTTATTTTAATTATTGGCCTTTATCATGAATGAAACCAAGGAGCTTTAAATTGATCAATTTAGGATAATAGTTAACTATAACATTTAACTTGCACTTAAAAAGTATTGAAAAATCAATTTATCTTAAATAAGAAACAAATTATTGTATTTAGTTTCGACCTAAAAATTTGGTTTAATTAACCCTTATTTAAAAATTAATTGAAACCAAAATAGAGGTAAATCACTGTTAATGATAAAATTGAGTTTTACTCCAATTAAAGAAATATGAAACCCAGAAATAAGCTTCTAACTTAATCTCTTAGCGATGAAATTTCGTTAATATTTCTATTTGTATAGTTTAAAAAAAACTTTACATTTTCATTGTAAAAATAGAATTATATTTCTTATAAATATTTAAAAATAAAATTATTTCCTTAGTATCTTCAGTACTATGCTCTAACTATAAGCTATTTAAATAAATTAAAAAAATAAATATAATTCAAATTACTAATAAAATTAAATAAACCTTTAAATTATTTTTATATAAATTCTGTATAAATATAGAAGAATTTTTTAAATTATTAAAAATATTTTGTCTACCATAATATTCTGATCAACCTTGATCTACATTCTTATAATATAAATTTCTTAATAATAAAATATTTTTATTTAATATAAAAGTTGATATAACAGGTATATTTCATATTGAAGAAAAAAATAAAGATATCTCTAAGTACAATATAGACTTTAACTTATAATTAAGTATAAATTTAGAAAATTCTAAACCTATAAAAAATCCTACAATAGTAACTAATAAAGCTATCAACTTCATAAATTGTGGTAATAAAATTATGTATGGTGTAGAAAAAATTATTCACCTTAACATCCTACCTCCTATAATTACGAAAAAAATTAATCCACCTATTCTTTTTAATATTACTACTCTATAATCAGAAATTACATTTAAAGATAAAAAATTAAATCTACCAAATAATGAATAATAAAATAAACGAAATGTATAACATGCTGTTAATCCTGTAGATAAAAAATAAATTAAATAAATATAAATATTTAAATAGTTTATTGATAAAACTTCAATAATTAAATCCTTAGAATAAAATCCAGATAAAAAAGGTAACCCGCATAAAGCTAAATTAGAAATATTAAAAAAACAACAAGTTAAAGGTATAATCTTAACTATTGATCCTATATATCGAATATCTTGATTATTATTTATTGAATGAATTATACACCCCGCACATATGAATAAAGTTGCCTTAAATAATGCATGTGTTAATAAATGAAAAAATGTTAAATTAACTTCCCCTAATGATAAAATTCTTATTATTAACCCTAATTGGCTTAAAGTTGATAAAGCAATAATTTTTTTTAAATCAAACTCAAAATTAGCCCCCAACCCAGCTATAAATATTGTTATTCTTCCAATTAATAATAAAAATAATAGTAAATTTCTATTTAAAGCTGAATAAAATCGAATTAATAAATAAACCCCTGCTGTTACTAAAGTTGAAGAATGAACTAAAGAAGATACAGGAGTAGGAGCAGCTATAGCAGCAGGTAATCAAGAAGAAAATGGAATTTGAGCACTTTTAGTCATTGCGGCTAATAATACTATTATAGAAATAATTTCTATATATAAATCATCCTTTATTAATTCTAAATAAAAAATATAATTTCAACTTCCATAATTTATTATTCAAGCAATAGATATTAAAAAAGCTACATCTCCAACACGATTAGTTAAAGCAGTTAATATACCAGCATTATAAGATTTTACATTTTGATAATAAATAACTAAACAATAAGATACTAATCCTAACCCATCTCAACCTAATAAAATTCTAATTAAATTAGGAGAAATAATTAATAATATTATTGATAAAACAAATATAACAACTAATAAAATAAATCGTTTAATATTTATATCTCCATATATATATTCATCTCTATAATTAATAACTATTGAAGAAATAAATAACACAAAACTTATAAATAATAAAGATATTCAATCAAACAAAATTGTTATAATAATTGAACTAGAATTTAAACTTACTAACTCATACTCTAAAATTAAACTATATTCTAAAATTATAAAATACAATCTAGAAAAAAAAAATATAATCCTTAACCCTAAAAAAGTAACAAAATAAATAAAACAAATTGATAAAATTATCTAAAATGAAAACTCATATCATTAGTCCCACAAACTAATATTTTATTATTAAACTATTTAAATAAATTCATAAAATTAAAGCTTCTCTTTTTAAAATTATAAAATTAAGAGGAATTCAGTGTAAAATTATTAATATAAATTCACGAATTGAATTTAAAGAAAAAGAATATACCCCCCGGTATAATATTCCATGCTGCCTAAAAGCATATAAATATAAAGAATAACCAGCTCTTAAAAAAGTAATTAAACTTAAACATATTATATTTAAATAACTTCACCTTACTAATCTATTAATTAATATAATTTCTCTTAATAAATTTAAAGAAGGGGGAGCAGCTATATTACAAGCCAAAAATAAAAATCACCATAATGATAAACTTGGTATTAAATTAATTAACCCCTTATTTAAATATAATCTTCGACTTGATAAACGTTCATAAGAAATATTCACTAGACAAAATAAAGCTGAAGAACAAAGTCCATGCGCTACTATTATAACTAAAGCACCACATAACCCTCAATAATTATAAGTAAAAATACCCCCTAAAACTAACCCTATATGTCCTACTGAAGAATAAGCGATTAAAGATTTTATATCTACTTGACGCAAACAAATTAATGAAGTAAAAACACCTCCTAATAATCTAATAATGATAAAAATTAAACTAATTTTTATCCCAATATTTAAAAATAATATTATTACCCGTAATAAACCATAACCTCCTAATTTTAATATAATCCCGGCCAAAATTATTGATCCTGAAACTGGGGCCTCAACATGAGCTTTTGGTAATCAAAGATGAACAAAATATATTGGCATTTTAACTAAAAATACTATAATCATACAAATAAATAATATAAATTCATTAATTATAATATTATTAAAAAATAAACTTAATCTGTTATTTATATTATAATAGTAAAAAATTCTAATTAATATAGGTAAAGAAGCTATAAGAGTATAAAATATTAAATAAACTCCCGCCTGTAAACGCTCAGGCTGATACCCTCAACCTAAAATTAACATTAAAACTGGAATTAAACTTACTTCAAAAAAAAAATATAATAAAAATAAATTTGTAGCTCTAAAAGTACAATATAATGAAATTATTATTAACATAATAACTATAATAAATAATTTATAAAAATTATTTCTCTTATATAATTTATACCTTGCTAAAATTATTAAAGAACAAATTCAAAAACTTAATAAAATTATTACTCAACCTAATAAATCTACTCCAAATGAATACCTTAAATTTACTAATAAATAATTAGATGAATATAACTGTATAAATAATAATATTAAAATAAAATAACAAAATTGATTTAATCAAAATGAAGAAAAACTTAAAGGAATCATAAATAATATTATAAAAATTATTTTTATCATAATAAATTAAATGTTTGAAAATAATCATTACCATGACTTCGAATTAAAGAAACTAAAACTGATAACCCTAAAGCACCTTCACAAACTCTTATAATTAAAAAAATTATCCTAAAGTAAAACTCATATGAATAATTAGACAAATACAAAAAAATACTAAAATATAAAGATAAAACAATAAATTCTAATCTTATTAACATTAATAAAAAATGTTTACGATTTAAACAAAAAGAAATTATCCCTCTAAATAATATAAAAACTGAAATATAAATATAATAATTTAACATTAGTTTTAATAATTTAATAAAAATATTGGTCTTGTAAATCAAAAATAAGATTTAATCTTTTAAAACTTCAGAGAAAAGAAACCCCTCTTATCTTTAATCTCCAAAATTAAAATTTTAATAAACTATTCTCTGTATCCTAATTATTATATTTTCAATTTTAACCTCAATTAGATTTATATTTATAAACCATCCTCTCACTATAAGATTAATTTTACTAATTCATGCATTATTAATTTCTTTAACTACAGGATTAATAAATTTAGACTTTTGATTTTCATATATTTTATTTATAATTATAATCGGAGGAATATTAGTATTATTCTTATACATAACAAGAATTGCATCTAATAAAAAATTTAAATTTAATATAAATATTATATTATTAAATTTTATTGTATTTACAATTATTATAGTGTATTATTTTAATAATGGATATAATATAAGAACTAAAAACAATTACTTAATTAAACTATCTTTAAATAAAATTCTTAATTTTAGAAAATTTATTAATTATCCTTTTAATGTAATTATAGTATTAATAATTATTTACTTATTTATTACACTAATTGCTGTAGTAAAAATTACTAATATCACCTATGGCCCCTTACGAAATAAACTTTAATGAAAACACCTTTACGATTAAAATCTCCATTACTTAAAATTATTAATAATTCTCTAATTGATCTCCCCTCTCCTTCTAATATTTCAGCATGATGAAATTTTGGTTCATTATTAGGACTATGTTTAATAATTCAAATTATTACTGGACTTTTTTTAGCTATACATTACACTGCTGATATTAGAATTGCCTTTAATAGAATTACTCATATTTGTCGTGATGTAAATTATGGATGATTAATACGAACTTTACATGCTAATGGAGCTAGATTCTTTTTTATTTGTCTTTATATACATGTAGGACGAGGATTATACTATTCATCATATAATTTAATTTTAACATGAACTATAGGAGTAATTATTCTTTTTATAGTTATAGCAACAGCTTTTTTAGGATACGTTTTACCTTGAGGACAAATATCATTTTGAGGGGCTACAGTAATTACTAATTTAGTTTCAGCAATTCCTTACCTTGGTACTGACGTTGTATTATGATTGTGAGGGGGATTTTCTGTTGATAATGCTACATTAACTCGATTTTTTACATTTCATTTTATTTTACCATTTATTATTGCAGCTTTAACAATAATTCACTTATTGTTCCTACACCAAACAGGATCAAACAACCCTCTTGGTATTAATTCTAATATTGATAAAATCCCCTTTCACCCTTATTTTTCATTTAAAGATTTATTTGGATTTATAGTATTATTGACTATTTTAACATTTTTAACTTTAATTAATCCTTACTTATTAGGAGATCCAGATAATTTTATTCCAGCTAACCCCCTAGTAACTCCAGTCCATATTCAACCAGAATGATACTTTTTATTTGCTTATGCTATCTTACGATCAATTCCTAATAAATTAGGAGGAGTAATTGCTTTAATTATATCAATCTTAATCCTAATCTTTATACCATTCACTAATAATAAAAATATCCAAGGTAATCAATTTTATCCTATTAATAAATTAATATTTTGAACAATAACTTCTATTGTAATTTTATTAACTTGAATTGGAGCCCGACCAGTTGAAGACCCTTATATTTTAATTGGACAATTATTAACAATTTTATATTTTTTATATTATATTATTAATCCAATAATTGCCAATTTATGAGATTCAATTATTTTTAAAAATTAGTTAATGAACTTGTATAAGTGTATATTTTGAAAATATAAAAAAGAGTAATAATCTCTATTAGCTTAGTACTAAATTTTATTAACTAAAGTATATTGGCTAAGATAAACATCTTTAAGCCAATATAAAAAAATAAAAAATTAAGTGAAATAGATAAAAATCTTTTTCAAGCTAAATATATTAATTTATCATAACGAAATCGAGGCAAAGTTCCTCGAACCCAAATTCATAAAAAGGATATAAATCCTAATTTAATAAAAAACATTCATGAATATACATCTCCCCCTAAAAACAATAAAACACAAATTATACTTATAAATAAAATTCTTGCATATTCAGCTAAAAAAATTAAAGCAAATCCCCCGGCTCTATACTCTACATTAAACCCAGAAACTAACTCCGATTCTCCTTCAGCAAAATCAAAAGGAGTCCGATTTGTCTCAGCTAATCTAGAAACAAATCAAACTATTCTTAATGGTAAACACAAGAAAATTAATCACATATATTTTTGATAAGTTATAAAATTTAATAAATTTAACCTTATAATTAGTATCAAAAAAGATAATATAATTAAAGCCAACCTTACTTCATAAGAAATAGTCTGAGCAATTGAACGTAAAGCACCTAATATTGAATAATTAGAATTAGAAGATCAACCTGCAATTATAATTGTATAAACTCTCAACCTAGAACAACATAAAAAAAATAATGCCCCTAAATTAAAATTTAATAAAACTGAAACAAAGGGGATACAACATCATAAAATAAGAGATAAAAATAAATTTAATACTGGCGAAAAATAATAAAATCTAAAATTAGATATTATAGGATTAATGTTTTCCTTAGTAAATAATTTAATAGCATCTCTAAAAGGTTGAATCACTCCTATTAAACCAACTTTATTTGGACCTTTACGAATTTGAATATATCCTAAAACCTTACGTTCAAGTAAAGTCAAAAAAGCAACTCCAATTAATAAAAAAATTACTAACAATAAAAACCTTAAAAATATTATAATTAAATCTTTTAAAAACAAGTATTACCTGTAATATAATTACATAATTAAATTCTAAATTTAATGCACTAATCTGCCAAAGTAACAATAATATTCAATTTAAAATAAATTTTATTAATACTTGGTCCTTTCGTACTAAAATATTATAATTTTTTAAAGATAGAAACCAACCTGGCTCACACCGGTTTAAACTCAGATCATGTAAAATTTTAAAGGTCGAACAGACCTAAATTTCTAGCTACTACACCAAAACTTAATTTTAATCCAACATCGAGGTCGCAAACTTCCTTTTCGATTAGAACTCTTTAAAGAAATTACGCTGTTATCCCTAAGGTAATTTAATCTTGTAATCATAAAAATGGATCAAAAAATCATAAATTAATGTTTTTATAAAAAAAAAGTTTATTAAATTTTTCTATCACCCCAATAAAATATAAGCAAATAAAATAAAAATAATATTCAAAAAATTTAAGTTAAGTAATTATATAAAATTCTATAGGGTCTTCTCGTCTTTTAAATAAATTTAAGCTTTTTTACTTAAAAATAAAATTTTAATTAATTTAAATAGAGACAGTTATTTTCTCGTCCAACCATTCATTCCAGCTTTCAATTAAAAAACTAATTATTATGCTACCTTTGTACGGTCAAAATACCGCAGCCATTTAAAACTTCATAGGGCAGGTCAGACTTTATATTATTATCAAAAAGACATGTTTTTAATAAACAGGCGAAAAATATATTTGCCGAGTTCCTTTATTTAACCTCAAACCATTAATTTACTTATAAATTAAATTATACTAATTTTATCATTATTCCATTTAATTAAATATTAATTAAATTATTCAAATAAAAAAATTAAAATTAAATATAAATCAAATTAAATAAAAAATTAATTATAACAAATTATTAATGATGAAAATTTCTAATCCTACAATTTTTCTAACTTACAATATTTATAATAATTTATTTTTAAGCTTATCCCCAAAAATATTTTATATTAACTTAATAAAATTTTTAAATAAATTTTATAATATTAATAAATAAATTAAATTTATTTCTTTGAAAACTAGATATATCCAAAAACGACTAACGTTTCATTACTAAAAATTTATTTTAAATATTTATTTAACAATAAAATTTATAAATTCTTAACTCTTTTAGAATCGAGAAAATTAACATATTTAATTTTTAATTAATAAACCCTGATACACAAGGTACAATAAATAAAATCTTCTTTTTAAAATTTAAAAATTTTAAAAATTCTATCACTATACAATTAAACTATAATTACAAGTATTTTTTATTAATTAATAATAAAACAAAAAAATATTTTTTTTATAAAATAATAATAATAATTCTTTAAATTCAAGATAAACTGAATTCAACAATTAACTTTTTAATGTAAATAAAATGCTTTATTAAAGCTATACCTCGCTAACCAGAAACACTTTCCAGTACCTCAACTATGTTACGACTTATCTCACTTTATATGAGAGCGACGGGCGATATGTACATATTTTAGAGCTAAAATCATTTTATTAATTTAAATAAAATTACCTTCAAATCCACTTTCATAAAATTTTTCAAATGTTTAATCCATATAAATAACTTTATTGTAACCCATCTCTACTTACCTATAAGCTATATCTTGATCTGATTTTCCTTCTATTTAAAAATTATGAACATTCAAGATTTTTTAAAAATATTCAAATGACGACGATATATAAACTACTAAAATAAGTTTAATAAATCGTGGATTATCAATTATAGAACAGGTTCCTCTGAATAGACTAAAATACCGCCAAAATCTTTAATTTTCAAGAAATCACAAATACTAATCTAGTTTTTAATTTACGTTTAAAATAATAGGGTATCTAATCCTAGTTTATATAAAAATTTAATAAATTATAAATCTTTAATAAAAATTTTATTAATTTAAAATTTCACCTAATAAATTAACTTTTATTATTTATAAATATAAAATTATTATCCACCGAAAAAAATTAATTACATTAAATGTGTAACCGCAACTGCTGGCACAAATTTTGTTAATGTTATTATATATTACTAATTCTAAATTCCTTTAATTAATAAAATTATTTACTGCGGTTAAACAAATAATAATTTATCTAAAATTATCATTTTAAGCACAAAAATTTACATGTAATGTAAATATAAATTAATCCCATAAGCCAGATTAAAACTTTAAATATAGATGAACATAAACAAACTTTTATATAGATATCCCCCCACATAATTAATCAAGTGACTTAAATTTTATCTCTTCTTAAAAGAATTATTTAAAAAATTCAAACTTGCCTTTATAGTAATTAAATTCAACTAAATAAAATTTCATTTAAAATTTTCTACTATAATATAAATCATTTAAAATTAAATTCATTTATTTTTAAACAATAATTATAAACCTTAAATAATCTAATTTAAATATATACTATATAAATTTCCTTATATAAAATAATTTTTTTAACTAAAAACTTATAATAATATTTTAACAAAATAAAATTTAATTGAAATTCCTAACATCAAAATTAAAAAAATGCCATCTACCTAAATTTCAAATAATTTCAATCCCAAAATATCAACACCCTACAAATTTCTAACAAATAGTAAAAATGACCCCCTTAAGAAATTTGTAACCGTATATCACCAGTTTAAAAAAATTTAATTGAAATTCCTAACATCAAAATTAAAAAAATGCCATCTACCTAAATTTCAAATAATTTCAATCCCAAAATATCAACACCTTGCAAATTTCTAACAAAATAGTAAAAATGACCCCCTCAAGAAATTTGTAACCGTATATCACCAGTTTAAAAAAAATTAATTGAAATTCCTGACATCAAAATTAAAAAAATGCCATCTACCTAAATTTCAAATAATTTCAATCCCAAAATATCAACACCTTGCAAATTTCTAACAAAATAGTAAAAATGACCCCCTTAAGAAATTTGTAACCGTATATCACCAGTTTAAAAAAATTTAATTGAAATTCCTGACATCAAAATTAAAAAAATGCCATCTACCTAAATTTCAAATAATTTCAATCCCAAAATATCAACACCTTACAAATTTCTAACAAATAGTAAAAATGACCCCCTTAAGAAATTTGTAACCGTATATCACCAGTTTAAAAAAATTTAATTGAAATTCCTGACATCAAAATTAAAAAAATACCATCTACCTAAATTTCAAATAATTTCAATCCCAAAATATCAACACCTTACAAATTTCTAACAAATAGTAAAAATGACCCCCTTAAGAAATTTGTAACCACAATTAATCAATATCTTAAATCTTTAAATGAAAATTTCTAACATTCAAATTAAAAATGCTGCCCCAAGAAATCCCAACCTATTTAAATTTAAAAATATTAATAACTCTAAATCTCTAACAATATGATAAAAATGCCCCCCTCAAGAAATTTATTACCACAATTAACTAATATTTTAAATAATTTAACTAAAATTACTGATATTTAAATTAAAAATCACTTACTAATAAAATTCAAATAAATAAATATTTTTTATTAAAATTTTTTCCTTACATGAAAAATCTAAATGTAAAAAACACCTTTAATGAAAAACACTGATAAAAAAAATATTTTTTTTCAAAATCTTCATTTTTTACTAGTACAAAACAGCTAGCTCAATTAAAACTTTTATTATAAAAAAAAACAAACAAACCTATATACTATTATGGAAATTCTTAATTTTTTTTTTCCTACAAATCTATACCTTAAAAATTGCTCCTTTTTTCTTACACGCGTATATATAATTATATTAAATTAAAACATTCAATGGCGAAAAAAAGAGACCGAAAACGACTGAAAAAAAAAATTTTTTTTTCCGATATTTATCAGTGATTTAGTAATAAATAAAAATTGAAATTTTAAAATTACAAGTTTTTTTCAAATGTCAGAAAATCAATTCATTTTTTTTTTTACTAAAAATTCAAATATATTTTTTTTTTAAAAAAAAAATACCAAAAAAAAAGGGATTTAACCTAAATTTTATTAACTAAACTTAAATACCATTATTCTAAATCTAAAAATTCATTAGACTAACTCTTAAAACAAAAAATTTAAATACTATATAAAATCAAACATTATTTAAAATTTGATTTTAAAGCATTCCCTGATATATTTTTTATTCAAAATTCCTCTTAAAAAAAAAAAATTACTCGGACTTAGCAAATATTTTTTTTTTTCCAAAAAAATACTTTTGATTTTCACCTTAAAAATTTCAAAAAAATCTCAGCGTTTAAACAAAAAGTTTATTAGTAATCAATCCCAGATATATTACTTCAACAAGTAATTTATTTTACACTAATAAAGCAAGGTTTTTTTTTTTAATTTTTAATTTTCTATATATCAGGAAAGTCTTTAAAATTTTTAATTTTTACAAAAATTTAATAGTATTTTTCAAATATTTATTTTTAAGATACTAGAGATAATTAACTATACAATAATTTAAAAGAATTTTTGCTTAATTTTTCGAGTATTAAATATTTAATTATTATATAAGCCAATATTATTTATTAATTATTAAGTATTTTATTATATTATAATAATATATCTCTTATATATTATTAAGTACATATTATAGTATCTTAAATATATATATTAATATTATTATACTTATTTATATATATATAATACGTATAAATTATATAGTTTTATAAATAATTTATATATTAATAAATAATAACAAATTTATACAACATTACTAATAATAGTAAAATTTTAATATTTTTCTATTCTTTCTCATTTATTTAATAGAATAGCTACTTATAATAAATATACTGCGATTAAATAAAAAATGATTGATAACAATTAATATAAAATTACCGTAATCCATATTTAGTTAACCTCTTTATTAATTATAAAATTACGATGTTATTGTAATATAAATATTTTGTATTATGATTTAAAAAAATGCAAAATTTTTAGACCCTCAAAAACGAACATATATCAGCATTTTTAACCCTATTAAAGAAAAATCAGGAAAAAAAAAAATGAAAAAAAAATCACAAAATAACGTTTTTTTTTTCAAAAAAAAAAAATATTTTTACCCCTCTGAGATTTTAATAACCATACTAAATTAATATAATGTTTGCACAAATTTTTTGTTAAACAAAGTTTT